CCGAGTCGAGGGGGTCCCGTTGAGTTATTAATATAATATTTTATTTGTAAAAGTGACAAAATAGATTGCCTTTTTGTCAAATATTTCAAAAAAAAAAAACGCAAAACAAAAGAGGGGATAAAGTCAAATAGTCTTCTTACGACTATCCATATTGTGGATAAAAATGTGGTACAAGTAATTCCAAAAATCTGGTATCTGATATAGGTATAAAAAACAAATAAATAGAAAAAAAGAAAAGAGCTTTTCACAATTTTTTTTAATTACCAACCAAAATTTTGTTCTTTTTAAGAACTTGATATTGATAAATTTACAGATCTAAAAATTCATTTCGGACAATTGAACCTTCTCAAACTGTTTCTTTTTAAGAACCAAAAAGATTTGTGCTAAAATAACGGATGCCAAGAAGAACAAAAGGCCTTGGACACGTAATGGGGCCTGAAGTACTATTTCCGCATCCCCCTGACCAAATCCACCTACATTAGGATTACTTGTTAATGGTTGATCAACTTTGATGGATTCGCCTTCTGAAACAAGAAGTTCCGGTCCTGGAGGTATAATATCAATCACTTGACGTCCCTCTGACGTATCTGTTATGATTATTTCGTACCCCCCTTTTTCTTTTCGTATTATTTTGCTTACTATACCTGCGGCTGTAGCATTATAAACCGTATTGTTACTCTTGCTCCCGTCGGGATAAATCTGACCCCTTCCTCTGTTTCCGCCTACATATATGGGATATTTTAAAAAGTGAACATCTTTCTTAGTGGAGGGGTCCGGAGAAAGAATTGGAAAGGTAATTTCACTATATTTCTGACCTGGAACAGGACCTATCACAAGAATATTTTTTTTAGTGGAGCGATAACTCTGAAACGACAGATTTCCTATCTTTTCTTTCATCTCTGGCGAAATACGATTGGGCGGGGCTAATTCAAACCCATCAGGTAAAATAAGAACAGCCCCCACATTCAAAGCCCCCTTTTTTCCATTAGCAAGAACTTGTTTCAGTTGCATATCATAAGGAATTCGAACAACTGCTTCAAATACAGTATCAGGAAGTACCGCTTGTGGAACCTCAATATCTACCGGTTTATTAGCTAAATGACAATTGGCACATACAATACGGCCAGTTGCTTCGCGTGGGTTTTCATAACCCTGCTGTGCAAAAATCGGATATGCATTTGAAATGGATGCCCAAGTTATTATACATATGATAAGTGATACGGAAATGGAATAAGTAATCTCTTCCTTTATCCAAGAAAAGGTTTTTCGAGTTTGCATGGTCCAATCATTGATCCTGAAAATTTCTACAATAAAATTAGGTAGGTCGCTCGTATAGGTCCCTATCCACGATACTGGTAGTTACTGAAAAATTTTTACTAAAATATAAGATATAGGAAGAGAATCCCTTGGATGTGATGTATAGAAAAAAAAATAAATTCAATATAAAAAGAAAGAGAAAAAAATAAATAATAATATTATATTACAGTAAAGAAAAAATAATATAAAGAAAGATACAATAAAGTAAGATTTTAAATATTTTTTAAAGTAAGATTTTGAATATTTTGAGTAAGATTTTGAATATTTTGCTTATGTGTACAAAATAACAAAGATTCTAATGAGATTTTTGGATCATTTTTCAGTCATTCATTGAATGATAAATCACTACAAGTGACGGAGATACACGATTTAAATAACGGAAAATCCAATATTTCAAAATTGTATCGATAATGACTGGAAAAGTGGAAACAAGGCCAGATATAATTTGATCGTTATGAGCAAATCCAAAATCTTTATAAACAGAACCAATCATTAGTTCCCAACCGTGGGGTGAATGGAATCCTATACATAAATCGGTTAATAAAAGAATGGAAAAAGCTTTTATTGTGTCACTTAAGTTATATAGGAATTCTTGAACCCAAGAATTAATAAAAAAAAGTTCTTCATTACTTATAATAGAATAACCACTTACAATAACGAAAGAGATTATATTTGTCGAGAAGTGCAAAATCGTATTGATACGATCCTCATTATGTATCTTGATCAATTGGATCGTTTGTTTCTGGATTCCGATAGGAAACTTTTGTAGATGTATTTCCGGATATTCTTTTATCATTTCGTCCAAGCGAGCGAGCTCCTCGAATTCTATGAATTTTTCTAGAAAAAAATTTTCTTGGATATCATTTAAAAAAATTTCAAATTTACTAGTATTCCACCAACTAATAACCCAAGATTCAAAACTTTTTTTAAATAAAAAAGAGATCCACCAGGGAAAAAAACCTATATATATAAGATATAGAAGGGTAATAAATGTGTGTTTTTTTTTTTCCATTTTTCGTATGTGAATTTTTAATGAACGCACCTCCTTTCTCGATTCTATATGATCTAATATTTCTATCAAGTATAAGTTCTCTTCCAAGGCTTCGAACTTATGAATCTATTCGCTGTTTTTATTTGTAAGCCAGTGGTTAGTCCTTGAATTTTGAAAGATGAAAGAATACAAAAAAAATAGCCTAAAATAAAAAGAGTACACAAATGAAGAAAAAAATATTCTTTTTAGATATCTCAATTGCTCAATTTCGAAGCAATTCCCCCCTTTCCATAAATGTCCCCAAGAGCGACTCCAAATTCGGATTTAGAGATAAAAGAATTACGTTCTATCAACAAAACAAATATTTCGAAAAAAAAAAAAATGGCCAATTTCCCCATATCCCACAGGAATAATTAAGAAAGATTTATGAAGAATATTGTGATGTGATAATAAAAAATGAGTGGCAAAAGCAAAATAAGACAGAAAGATTAGCATTCTAAATGGTCCAGTCCTTTGCTCATTACATTATGGTCCAGTCCTTTGCTCATTACATTAAGGTTAAGGAAGACAAAAAAAAAGATAAAAAGAAACCTCGACTGACACATGACAAAAAAAAGTAGAGATAATTTCCAAGATAGAATCTACGGATACGTAACCTATCAATTTCAAATATTGAACATAAAAAGAGAATTTCTTTCTATTTTATTCCGAAATGCTTTGTTTTGATCTATGAGATGGGTCTATTATTTTTATTTCTTACTTGTTTTGTTATTGGATTTAGTGAATTTACATACGCATAACAAAATTTGTAGATTAAAAAGTTTGATTTTCTAATTGGAATTGTTCCGGATACGTATATATAATACGTATTCTTTAGTTCATCAGTTCATCAATATTGTGAAGAAATTCCAGTTAAGTTATGCTATATAAGTTTTGCTATAAAAAAAGAAGACTCTTGGATTTTTTCACTCCTGCTACGAAAATGCTCATTCTTCAACTCATTTTAAAATACTTCAATTGGTACACGCAAAAAATAGGCCAATTCCGCTACTTTGTGCTCAATTTCTCGTGGAGTAAAATTATCATCAGTACGAGTCAAAGGAACAGTCCCTCGGCCTCTTATTTCCATATAAGGGATACGCCGAGCGTAAATACCCTCTTTAACTTCTATTCTAATAGACTGAATATCTTTCATAAGGAATCGGAGTAAGATGCGACGATTTTTTCCAGGAAATCCCCAGCGAAAAATACATACTATTCCTTCTTTTCTATCGAATCGATCATAACCCCCACCCACATTCCACAAAATTGTGCACCACAAATAACAACTAATAAATAGACCAGCGATCCCATAGAAAGACATCACGATCCCTTGTGGAAAAAAAAGTATTTGCTGAGAGGAAAATAAAGATATGAAACTTTTTCCAAGATAACTGGAAATTCCAACCAATAAAAAACCCAATGAACCTAAAAAAAGTATAAAAGCCCAGCAGAAATTACTTATTTTTCGAGACCCCACTATAAGTTCTATCCATATATGTTCTGATCGCCAACTCATACTAGATCCAGTTGCTTTTTTTTGGAAGTGGGAGACTAGCCCATTTGATTTGACTTTCTGTTTTTTTTTTTTTTTTCTGTTTCCGAAGTAATTTCCATCAACTCGCACTATTTTGATGTGAATCTTTAGGAGGAATTCATCGAATTCATTAGATTAACAAATAAAGTAGCCTCATCCTATGATCTCCTATCTACACATATATAACATGTTATATCGTATTAGATTATATCATATTAGACTAACTAGATATCCGTATTAGGATCTAAGTCTAGGCCTTGAAAAATAAATAAATGAAATCTACTTCCATCGTACCTAATCGGATCTAAAAAATCTTGTTTTTTTGAACATGAAGAGATAATGAAGCCATTGCAATTGCCGGAAATACTAAGCCCACTAAAGGGACAAAAATGGAGGGTAAGTTGTTGAGAATTGTCATAGAATGGGCACCTCAATTTAATATTTGTACCTGTTTATTTTTTCTTCTAATATTTTTTTTTGTTCTATCTTTGTTCTATCTTTAAATTGGAATTTTTATTTCATTTTTATATTATTATATTTAGATTAGAATATTTATATTCTAATAATTAGAATCGAATTTAATATTATTTTTTATATTAGAATATTCTATAATTCTTAATTATATATTATTCTATATCTATATTTAATTTCTATTAACATATTCTAATATTCGATATTTATTAAATTTATTAATTATCCTATTTCTATATTTTCTATTTTTGTTTCATTTCTATTCGAATATTTCTATATTCTAGTATTTTGTTCTATTATTTTGAAGAGAAATTTTTGAATATTATTATTTATTATTATTAAATAGATTATTAGTTTATATTATTTATTATTAAACTTTTTTATTAATTTTTTAATAATATATTCTAATTCTACATATTTTTGTATTTTTATATTATTCTATATATATTTCGATATGAGTAGAGAGTTTTCTATTAATATTAACTATTCTATTAAATAATTTAAATAATTAAATAAGCAATTCTCTTAAAATGAAATTAAACATTAATTATTAAATAAATATTAATTAAATTAAATATTTCGAAATATTCTAAAATATTCTATTAAATTTCTATTTTGTAGTTCTACTATTAGATTTTAATATTCTATATTATTATTTTATTATTATATTTCTATTTTTATTATTCTTTATTAATATTAAAATTAATATTAAATTAATATTAAATTTATATTAATATTAATTCTTTCTGTTATTTCATTTCGTATTAATTCTTATCTTATTAATTAATTATTATATCTTAATAATTCTTATATTACTATATTAATATTACTATATTACTAGTAGTAATTCTTATATTACTAATCGAATTATTTAGTAATTATTTTAATTATTGGTAATAGTAATTAGTTTATTAGTAATTATTCCAAAGCTAATTTTAGAATCACTAAGATTTGTATATAATAAAATTATATCGAAATGAACATATATAATTCTAATACAAAAAAGTCCAAAGAATATTGAACTAATTAAGTGACTTTTTTGTATTTCTACATGAAATATATATGATAATCCACCTATTTTTTATTCTTCTTTATATTATCTTTTTTTTTCTTGTCTTATAACTTTATTTATTTTTTTTTTTTATTTTACTAAAATAAAAAATAACAAGTTTTTCTGCTTATAAATTCCCGAACACTTCGTTACAATTTCTAATCCGATCAAAAAATTGGGATTTTTTGTTTTTACCAAAAAGAGGGGATTCTCGCGATCGAGATATATATATATATGAGACATATATATATGAGACTCTACTTTTTTCTATTTTTGTATGCAGAAGTAAGAAAAAAAGATGAAATTCGTTTTATTTTTTATTATTTACCATTTTACCTTGCCGAACTTTTTTTTCACGGAAAAAAGAATTCACTCTTTTTTCTATCAACAAGAAAAAAGAGTGAATATCGGCCAAAAAATTATCTGGATGATTCTTTACTACAATTTACTCTTATGTCACATAAGAATGCATTCGTGGTGTTTTTCCTTTTATTACAATAAAAAAATACCCGCTCGCCAGAAAAAAAATTAACTAATTTCAATTTAATTAACTTTAATTAAGTTAAGGCTCTACTTGATTTAGGATTCAAAGGAAAGAAATCATGGAGCTGAAGTAACTCATTCAAAACGCCTTTTAAAAGATTACGTGGTACGATTGAATCGAATAAGCCCTTATGGAATAAAAATTCAGCCGATTGTGAACCTTCAGGTACTGTCTTATTCAATGTTTGTTCAATTACTCTTTTACCGGCAAATGCAATATAGGCGTTAGGTTCAGCAATAATGATATCTCCCAACATCCCAAAACTAGCTGTCACCCCACCAGTTGTAGGAGACGTAAGGATTGACACATAAAATAACTTTTTATTCGATTGATAATCATATAAAGCAGAAGATATTTTAGCCATTTGCATCAAGCTCAAACTTCCTTCTTGCATTCGTGCTCCTCCGGAAGCACACACTAAAATAAGAGGTAAAAATTGATTGGTAGCATACTCAATCAAACGAGTAATTTTCTCACCTACTACGGATCCCATACTACCCCCCATAAACTGAAAATCCATAACCCCAACTGCTACGGGAATGCCGTTTAGTTGACCTGTGCCTGTTTGAACAGCCTCGGTTAATCCTGTCTTTCTTTGATAAGAATCAATACGATCTTTATAAGGTTCCTCTTCGGAATGAAATTCAATGGTATCCAGAGATACCATGTCTTCATCCATAGGATCCCAAGTCGCTGGGTCAATCAAAAGTTCAATTCTATCTGAACTATTCATTTTCAAATGATATCCACATTGTTCACAAAGATTCATTTTTGACTTCAAAAATTTCTTATAATTTAATCCATAACAATTTTCACATTGAACCCATAAATGCTTGTATTTTTGAGTTATATCGAGATCATTAGAACTTTCTCTTATAACCAAATCGCTACCATTCGTGCTAGTTATTATACAGGTACTCTCGTTTTCACTACTATTTTCGCTTTCACTACAAATGTAACTATAAATGTAACTTTCGCTATAATAGTTACTACCACTAAAAATAGAACTATCAATACAGATTTGAGACCGAAGATAACGGTCAATGCAACTATTGATGTAATTATTCCAACTATAGTTAGTATCATACATATAATGATCATATTGGGAGTCGCCAATCCTAGACCCATTATTCAGATAACTAGAACTCCAATAACTAGAAAAAGAACTTTCTAGTTCACCCAGAAAAGAATAATCAGTCTCAATCTCAAAAACTTTATTTTCTATATCAAAATAGATGGAATAACTGTCCTTATTACTATCCTGAACTAAAAAAGTTTCATCAACGCTGAAATCCAAAATGTCCCTGACGCCGACTAAATGATCAACATTACTGGAACTCGAGTTGTCACTATTACTCCAACTATGGATGTGTTTATCTGTATCATTTAGAATCGGGTCTTCACTTATACTGGTATTTTCAAAAGGATTGAAACTATCCATTGATTTACCTAGCCTACACCTGTATCCTAATTCCACATTGGATAAGATCGAATTGAACCACCATTTTTCCATAGAACTTTCTTGCTGCTATTTCCATCAAAATAAATAG